TAAAGGAAGCTATTATTGCGAAAGTTGGTGAATACAACCAACTATCATTAAGAATTTCATCTTTGGACCAAAAACAAGCAAGAGGCGGAATACCACAAAGGGAGAGTGTACCTAATAAAAAGGTAATTCTTGTAATTGGAACATATTTTGTTAAACCGCCCATAAGAACCATATTTTGACTTTTATCTGGTGAATATCCAACAATGGGTTCCATTGAATGAATAATTGATCCGGATCCCAAAAACAATAAAGCTTTCGAATAGGCATGAGTGATCAAATGGAATAAAGCGGCTCGATAAGAACCTATACCCAGAGCTAACATAATATAACCCAATTGAGACATTGTCGAGTAAGCTAAACTTCTTTTAATGTCTCTTTGAGCAAGAGCCAAAGTAGCTCCTAATAGTACTGTTATTACGCCTATTGAAGAAATGATATTCATTATGGAAGGTATAACTATGAAAAGAGGAAGAAGCCGAGCTACAAGAAAAATTCCCGCTGCTACCATAGTAGCAGCATGTATAAGAGCAGAAATGGGAGTGGGTCCTTCCATAGCATCAGGTAACCATATGTGAAGGGGGAATTGTGCGGATTTAGCAACTGCACCAACGAATAAAAAAGAAGCACACAGAGTAGCAAATAAGGAATTTACTCCATTATGATGAACCAAGTTATTAACTATTTCGAACAAATCCCGAAATTCTAAACTACCAGTTATCCAATAAAGTCCTAAAATTCCTAATAATAAACCAAAATCCCCTATACGATTGGTTACAAAAGCTTTTTGGCAAGCACTTGCCGCACTCGGTCGTGTGAACCAAAAACCTATTAATAAATAGGAACACATTCCTACAAGTTCCCAAAAAATATAAATTTGTATCAAATTGGAACTAGTAACTAATCCTAACATAGAACTATTGAAAAAACTCATATAGGCAAAAAATCTCAAATATCCTTGATCGTGAGACATATAATTGTCACTATAAATAAGAACCATGATTCCAACAGTAGTTATTAATATTGACATAATAGAAGTAAGTGGATCGATCAAGTGTCCGAACTCTAAAGAAAAATCATTATTGACGGTCCAAGACCATAGATATTGATAGATAAAATTTCCATTTATTTGCTGAATGGATAGATTGGCCGAAAATGCCATAGCTATACTTAGCATCAAAACACTCGGAAAAGCCCACATACGACGAATATTTTTTGTTGCTGTCGGAATAAGCAGAAGTCCAAAGCCTATTAACATAGTAACTGGAAATGGAAGAAAGGGTATTATCCATGCATATTTATATGTATGTTCCATAAAAAAAAAATGGGAAATATGAGATTTTGAATCATTCTACGACTATACTACCATCCTATTCTGGCAATATGTAATCATATCATATACTAATCATATCATATACTATAGTATAGTAAGTAAAAACAATTATACCAAAACAGTATAATATAAATCATAGTATGCCTCAATAAATCAACTAAAAAAAAAAAAAGACCTAGTTATTCTAGTGATTTTATTTGTAGTAATTACCTAACCCATTGCGGAACTAATTGATTGGATTCCAATCCAATAAGAAAGTATCAGAAATATTATAATACTCTTTATTTCGTATAGAACTGAAAAAAAAAACTAAAAATTGAGGTTCTCCTTCTTAGGTAATAAAATGTCTTGTTTAACATATTAACCACTAATTGTAGTTTAAGTTTGAATTTCAATTATAGACACGGCAATATGAGCTTATTCAATTCCAAACTAATAATCATAAAAATTCCTTTTCGAATTTCCCCCCCCCTTTCTTCTATTTTTTTGCCTAGTGTGTTAATATGTGACATTGTTATATATGTGACATGCATGTTATACATATATTTATATATAAATATATAAATAATATATTTGTATTGTATGTTATGAAAAAACTATTATCGACGAAATTAAGTTAAGTATAGAAAATGACTAAAAAGAACGATCTATTTTGAGCAATACATGTCTTTCACATACAACAATAAAAATTAGTAACTCTTTTTTTTTTTGAATGGCAGTTCCAAAAAAACGTACTTCTATATCAAAAAAACGTATTCGTAGAAATATTTGGAAGAAAAAAGGATATTTAGCTGCAATAAAAGCTTTTTCTTTAGCAAAGTCAGTTTCTACTGGAGATTCAAAAAGTTTTTTTGTGCGACAAACAAATAAGAAAATCTTGGAATAATCGGAATTTCCATGGCTAGAAGAATTTCCAATTTTGGAATATGAATAATTTCCTTTAACTAAATGTATTGATGTATTGAACTCAATACAATATTAGTTAGAACTAGCTGCTATTATATGTAGAATAAGAATTTCTCTATCTGTCGGTTCTAAGTATCATTATCTTTTTTTCATTCTAGTTTTTATTAGAATCTATTTATTAATTCGTGAGATGTTTTTTTCCTATTCATTTTCTTTTCACAATGGAAAAATCTTTGTTCATTCTATTTTTCCGTTGTGAAAAGAAAATTGTGATGGATGCTGAAACTCTTTTGTTTTATTATATGCCTAACTCAAGACCAAGTTGGTTTCATAAATATTATCATAATTTTATTTAGAAATTATGTATACAACAAACAACAAAAAGTATTATATTAATTTTATATTACATATTTAAATATATTTAAATTAATTAATTAATACTTAATGATACTAAGAAAAGTATCAAAATTGTTAGAAAAATTACTTCAATTTTGTAATTGAATTGTGATACATATGAAATCCTATTTATTTTTTTTTTGTTCGTTTAGAAAAAAAATCTCTTTGACAATTTGTTTTTCATTTATCTGATTTCGTGGATTCAATTCAAAATAAATAAAAAATATAAAAAGAGGACAATTCACAATTCTTAGTTTCTGTTTCGACTGAAAACAAAATTTGTATTTCAAGTTACAAGTGTTCCGGGAGAACTTAATATACAGATAATACGTAAAAGTTGATTCTTAAAACTGAACCTACGATGATACTAACCTAAGTAAAAATTATTGAAAATTCAAAGATGAATTTAAAAGAGCTCTTATTTATCAGTTCTAATATTTCCTAAACTATATTGAATCCTTGAATCTAGATCTAGACGATTCAACATGAATTGATTATTATTATTTCAAGTAAGCCGCTATGGTGAAATCGGTAGACACGCTGCTCTTAGGAAGCAGTGCTAGAGCATCTCGGTTCGAGTCCGAGTGGCGGCATACTGTAAAAAAGATACAATGGATCCTATAATGTATTTAATTCCCGATTTCCATCCTGTAATGGGACCTTTTTTATGTATGATATTTGTGACTTTAGAACATATATTAACTCATCTCTCTTTTTCGATCATTTCAATTGTGATTACGATTCATTTGATGACCCTATTAGTACACGAAATCATAGGGTTGCGTGATTCGTCGGAAAAAGGAATGATAGTTACTTTTTTTTCTATAACAGGATTATTAGTTACTCGTTGGATTTCTTCGAGACATTTTCCATTAAGTAATTTATACGAGTCTTTAATCTTCCTTTCGTGGAGTTTTTCCATTATTCATCTAATTTCCAAGATATGGAATCATAAAAATGATTTAAGCGCAATAACCGCCCCAAGTGCCATTTTTACCCAAGGTTTCGCCACATCGGGTCTTTCAAGTGAAATGCATCAATCGTCAAGATTAGTACCTGCTCTACAATCTCAGTGGTTAATGATGCACGTAAGTATGATGTTATTGAGCTATGCAGCTCTTTTATGTGGGTCGTTATTATCAGTCGCTTTTCTAGTCATTACATTTCGTAAAAACGTCGATATTTTTTGTCAAAGAAAAATTTTCTTAATTAAGATTAAGTCATTTTTCTTTGACAAAATCGAATACTTGAACAAAAAAAAAAATGTTTTTCATTTTCATTCTTTTGTTCCATTTCGAAATTATTACAAATATCAATTAACTCGGCGTTTGGATTATTGGAGTTATCGTGTCATTAGTTTAGGGTTTACCTTTTTAACCATAGGTATTCTTTCTGGAGCAGTATGGGCTAACGAGGCATGGGGATCTTATTGGAATTGGGACCCCAAAGAAACTTGGGCATTTATTACTTGGACCATATTCGCGATTTATTCACATACTAGAACAAATCAAAGTTTGCAAGGTACGAATTCGTCACTTGTAGCGTCTATAGGATTTCTTATAATTTGGATATGCTATTTTGGGATCAATCTATTAGGAATAGGTCTACATAGTTATGGTTCATTCACATTAACATCTAATTGAATAAATTCCATGAGGAATACATAAGACCCCCGTACTATACGTAATATAAAGTTTGCGCAGGTTTTTGAGAACCATTTGAATGATTCCTTGATTCAAATGGTTCTCAAAAACTCGGAATATATCTTATTATAATTTTATAATTATAATTAACTTTATTTTTTTGTGTTGTACAGCTCAAAAATCTTCAAATTAAAAATTCTAAGACTTTGTTTTCTATCTAATTAATGAAAACTATCTATGAAAATAATTAGATAGGATAGCTTGTACCTTGTCAACTGATAGCGAAAGAACAAAATCAGGATAAATACCAATCCCTATTACGGGTAAAAAGATACAGATTGAAACAAATAGTTCTCGTGGTCCAGAATCCACAAAATTGGAGTTTGGAACATTGAATAGTTTGTATCCATAAAACATCTGACGTAACATAGATAATAAATAAATAGGAGTTAATATCATTCCAATTGCCATTACAAAGGTAATTAGTATTTTGGGCATTAAAAGATATTTTGGACTGGTAATTATTCCAAAAAATACTACTAATTCTGCAACAAAACCACTCATTCCTGGCAATGCAAGAGAAGCCATCGAGAAACTACTAAACATGGTAAATATTTTTGGCATTGGGATGGATATCCCCCCCATTTCGTCGAGATAAACAAGACGTATTCTATCACAACTCGTTCCTACCAAGAAAAAAAGTGCAGCACCAATAAATCCATGAGAGAGTATTTGTAAAATGGCTCCGTTGAGCCCCATGTCGGTTATAGAACCAATTCCTATAATTATGAAACCCATGTGAGATACAGAAGAATAGGCTATTCTCTTTTTTAAATTGCGTTGACCAAGAGAGGTTGAAGCTGCATAGATTATTTGTATTGTCCCTATTATCACCAACCAGGGAGAAAATATAGAGTGGGCGTGCGATAATAATTCCATATTGATCCGAATCAATCCATATGCCCCCATTTTTAATAAGATTCCAGCTAGAAGCATACATGTACTGTAATGCGCTTCCCCATGGGTATCTGGTAGCCATGTATGTAGGGGTATAATCGGCGATTTGACAGCATAAGCAATAAGGAAGCCCAAATATAATATTATTTCTAATGTCACAGGATATGACTGATTAGCTAATCTTTCAAAATCCAATATCGGTTCATTGGAACCATATAAACCCATACCTAGAACTCCTATTAAAAGAAAAATGGAACCCCCTGCAGTGTACAAAATAAACTTTGTAGCTGAGTACAAACGTTTCTTTCCTCCCCACATGGATAAAAGTAAGTAAACAGGAATTAATTCTAACTCCCACATGAGAAAAAAAAGTAAAAGGTCTCGAGAAGAAAATAATCCTATTTGACCACTGTACATTGCTAACATCAGGAAATAGAACAATTGCGAATTTCGAGTAACAGGCCAAGCTGCTAAAGTGGCTAAAGTAGTGATAAATCCTGTCAGTAAAATAGGTCCTATGGAAAGTCCATCGATTCCCAGTCTCCAGTGAAAATCAAAAATATTTATCCATTTAAAATCCTCCTCCAATTGAATCAATGGATCATCCAATTGGAAATGATAACAGAACACATGGGTTGTTAGAAGGAGCTCTAAGAAGCATATACATATAGTATACCGCCTAAATACCTTATTCCCCCTATGAGGAAGAAAGAAAATTGAAGAACCCGCGAATATCGGCAAAACTACAAGTAGTGTTAACCAAGGGAAATAACTCGTGATAAAGACAAGATGCATTTTGACCAAAAAACCCGTGCTCGGAATAATAGATTTTCTCGAGTACGGGTTTTTGTCGGTAAAAAGGAATCAAATGATTCAAGTGGAGTTTTTTATAACGTATCAATAAGATAGACCCATGCTGCGAGTTGTTTCATGCCATAAATAAACGCGGACACTCAAAAAATCTGTTGGACAGGCGGATTCACATCTCTTACAACCTACACAGTCCTCGGTTCTTGGCGCGGAAGCAATTTGCTTAGCTTTACATCCGTCCCAAGGTATCATTTCCAATACATCTGTGGGGCAGGCTCGTACACATTGAGTACACCCTATACATGTATCATAAATTTTTACTGAATGTGACATTGGGTCTATAAATTCCAGTTTTGAACATAAAAAATTTTCGATCTGGTAAAGTAAAATCAGGAGGAAATGAATTATATATTTATATTGTATTGTAGACACCAGACGAATCAATGGTTTATCAAAAAAATCTAATGTTAAAAATCAATATATTTCTAAATCTGTTCATGAGAAAGGACCAAGAGACTTTGATTTCCGTTTCAACAACCATGATTATACAAGTCACACATATGACTTCACATTGACATTGGCCAACAGATCATCAATATTTCAATAGTAATATAAAAATATATTACTATACATATTACTATAAAAATAAAGAATAAAAAATGAAATAATTTATATCTATATTTTATTTATATTATTTTATTATATTATTTATGTCTTTATTTTTATTTATATGATAGTTATGACTAATTATTCAACAAATTTGATTGATTGATACGAGTTGATTTTCTGTTACGATAAATCGACGAAACAATAGCTAGCCCAATAGCTGCTTCCGCGGCCGCAATGGCTATAACAAAGATTGAGAAAATGTCTCCTTTTAATTGGCGACTATCAAATATATTAGAAAATGTTACGAGATTTATATTAACCGAATTTAGTATAAGCTCAAGACACATAAGTGCTCTAACCATGTTTCGACTTGTGATCAATCCATAGATACCGATAGAAAATAAGTAGACGCTCAAAAAAAGTATATGTTCAAACATCATTGGCTAACTCCTCATGAATCTCGATTCATTTCAATATGAACAACAATTCAACCGATTTGATTGACCATAATCGAGTAATTACAGAAAAAAGAGGGTATCAGCAGTAGATTAAATGAAAAACTTTTCCTTTTTCATTGGATTTCGAATTTCTAATAATTGTATTAATTCTAAGGATTTCTTATTGACGAGCCATAGTAATTGCACCTATCAAAGAAACTAAAAGAATTATAGAAATGAGTTCAAATGGAAGATAAAAATCGGTTGATAAATGAATTCCAATTTGTTGAACGTTACTAATAAGGTCCTGTTCTATAATCTGATTTGATCTTGTAGTCCAAATAATTCCGTACCATGACGTATCTAAGATAGTAGTAATTAGTGAAAAAAGAATACTTATACAAACCAGTGAAGTGACTCCATCCCCAACAGTCCAAAAATAGGAATTGTTCGAATATTCTGAACCATTCATGAACATAACAGCAAATATGATTAAGACATTTATGGCTCCTACATAAATAAGGAGCTGTGCGGTAGCTACAAAATAGGAGTTTGATAGAATATAGAATAAGGATATACAAACAAGAACCAATCCCAATGAAAAGGCAGAATAAATTGGATTGGTAAATAATACTACTCCTAGACCTCCTAATATAAGAACTAATCCCAGAAATACTACAAGTATATCGTGTATTGGTCCAGGTAAATCCATTATGTATAACAGATAAATAAGTCGAAATATTTCATGACCTTACTAAATAGTCCAGGAAAGAAAAGGGTGTTACCTTTATTTTTTTTTTCTTGTATATGATGAGTTCCTAATTGAATTCAATCTTAATATGGATTAATGTAGATATAGATAAAGTTATTAAAGTTATTGGCCAATCCTACTTTCCTTTTTATCTATTTTCTATTTTTATCTAAAAGAAAAAAGAAAAGAATAGTTGGAATTTTCTATTTGAAAATCATCACTAAACCATATTCTCAGTTTAAAACAAAGAGTGATTCTCAACAATCAATAGTTATTATTTGTAATTTCTGACCAACAAAAAAAGGGGGCTTGGATCCTTTATATCAAAAGGAAATCTTAGTAATCAGTAACCGTTCTTGAATCAAGGAGGTTATCCTTGTCTCTTTTGATTTGAGTCGAATTCATAACTGTTTGAATTGTGTAATCTCCAATTACTGGCATTGGTAACCGACCCAAAGCAATTTGATTATAATTCAATTCGTGACGATCATAAGTAGAAAGTTCATATTCTTCAGTCATTGATAAACAGTTTGTTGGACAATACTCGACACAGTTACCACAAAATATACAGACCCCAAAATCAATACTATAATTAAGCAATTGTTTCTTTTTAATATTTTTTTCAAATTTCCAATCAACAACGGGTAGATCTATGGGACATACACGAACACATACTTCACAAGCAATACATTTATCAAATTCAAAGTGGATTCGACCACGGAAACGTTCTGATGTGATCGATTTTTCATAAGGATATTGAATAGTTACAGGTAAACGATTTGTATGGGATAAGGTAATTATGAAACTTTGACCAATGTACCTTGCTGCTCGTATTGTTTGTTGACCATAATTTATGAACCCGGTTACCATAGGGAACATATTGTGGATCTCCGTGAATAAATTGATGTTTCTTTCTCTTGTTTGAGATCGATTATGAATCTAGAATATCGTTATCTTATTCTATTATTTTATAGTATTTATAGTGAAACAAGTTGGGAAGAAGTTGTCAATAATAGATTACCCAGGGAAATAGGTAAAAGAAATTTCCATCCAAGATTTAATAACTGGTCCATTCTCATTCTAGGTAAAGTCCATCTTGCTGCGATAGGAATGAACAGAAACAAATAAGCTTTAGCTAATGTAATAAATATCCCAATTGTCGTTCCAAAGACTCCATCCATTTGATTTATTCCGAAAAGTTCAGTAATAGATATATACGGAATAGAGAAATTCCACCCACCTAAGTAAAGAACTGTTATAAATAATGAAGAAACTAATAAATTTAGGTAAGAAGCAAGGTAAAATAAAGCGTATTTGATACCTGAATATTCTGTTTGATAACCTGCTACTAATTCTTCCTCTGCTTCTGGTAAATCGAAGGGTAATCTTTCACATTCTGCTAGAGAAGAAATTAGAAAAACAACAAACCCAATAGGCTGACGCCACAGATTCCACCCCAAAAATCCATATTTTGACTGCGCCTCAACTATATCAACTGTACTTAAACTGTTAGATAATCATAGTCGATAATAACATCACTGCTCGCATCGCTATTTCAAAACCGTACATGAGACCTCGGCTTCATACGGCTCCTCTATGGCCACAAATAAATGTAAGGACTTGCTCGATATTATCTCCATCCTTATTTGGATGGTAAATATACATCGGGAAGCCAAAAATTAGACCAATGAAATTCCGTCTGCTCAAATAGAAAAGGTGCTTCCGAATTGATCTTATCCATTACAATTTGAATTTCTCTTTGTTTGGTAATAACTTAATCTTTTAATAAAATACTCGTTATATCAATAAATATGTTCTATAAAGAAAGAATTGGGTATTAATTCAAAATTCATGATAAGAATTCTATATATTATGTATAGATATGGATGGGGAAAATAATAAATAAAGATCTTTTGCATTATTATTTATTCATTTTTCTCATTCTATTTTGGAATTCTATTTCTTTTGTTCCTGTTCTTCTTTCTAAGAGGGGGGGTACTCTGAAAAAAAAAATAAAGGATTAATTCGTTTTTGATAGTCATTTCTTTAATCAGTGAATAGGAGCATACTCTAGATCGGAATCGTGGGGAAGTGCTGCTTGGTCATTTCTACCAACTTAAAGTCCCCATTATGATTCGTTTTATCCAAAGTTTTATATAAAAATACCGTTTTTTGATACCTTATATTATCTCTATTACTAATCTTTTTTGTACCTTGGTGTTCCTAACTGTTCACTGATTTTTGATTGATCCCCCGTATGGTAATACATATAAAAAAGTAGTAGAACCCCCATACGTTGATCTTTTGTACCCGCTTCAAGATATGAGAATTAGTCAAAGAATCTTAATCTTGGGGTAAACAGTTTATATACTGCTTATGTTTATATTCTTGTACATAGGGAATGAGATTTTCTCTTCTTACTGCAAATTTCTAAGCAGTTTGATTTTACTCATATAACTATCTAGTTTAACTCATCAACCCTAATGATGAATAAAAAATGAAAATATCCATTCAATATATTCAACCTCCTTACTTTATTTCTAGAGAGAAAGGAAAATAATCATGTTCCAACGAATCACACGTAGAGATATTGATAATACACATAGAGTTAATGGTATTTCATAACTAATAGATTGAGCAGCAGCCCGTAGACCACCTAAAAAGGAATATTTATTGTTCGATCCATATCCTGACATAAGAAGTCCAATAGGAGCAATACTTGAAATGGAGATCCATAAAAAAACACCTATACTGAGATCGGCTAAAATAAGGCGATATCCAAAAGGAATTACTAAATAACTTAGTAGAACTGATATGACCGCTATAGACGGTCCCACGCTAAACAAACGAATATCTCCTCTAGATGGAAGTAGGTCCTCTTTAAAAAGTAATTTGGTCCCATCTGCTAGAGCTTGAAGAATCCCCAACGGACCGGCATATTCAGGCCCAATACGTTGTTGTATTGCTGCGGATATTTCTCTTTCTAACCACACAATTACTAGGACCCCTATTGTGATTCCTAATAGAAGGGTTAAAATGGGAACAAAGATCCATATGAGTCCATAAACTTCTTTTAAGGATTCCAATCTAGAAAAAGAATGGATAGCTTGTACTTCTACTTCTGTCGTATCAATTATCATTTCAACGATCAACTTCTCCCATAATGATATCTATACTGCCTAGTATCGTCATGATATCGGCCAATTTCATTCTTTTAACTAATTGAGGGAGAATTTGCAAATTGACAAAACCAGGCGGGCGAATTTTCCATCTCCAGGGGAAAACACTACTATCTCCTATCAAATAAATTCCTAATTCTCCTTTTGGGGCTTCTACTCTTACATAAAGTTCTTGTTTCGACAATTCAAAATTGGGCGAAAGTTTTTTAGTAATAAATCTATATTCAAAATTAGTCCATTCGGCATTTTTTGCTCTATCAAAGCGCCGGACTTCTAAATTTTCATAGGGTCCCCCAGGAATTCCTTCTAGAGCCTGTTGAATAATTTTTATAGATTCCTTCATTTCACCGATTCGGACTAAATAACGAGCTAGTGAATCTCCTTCTTTTTGCCATTGGACTTCCCAATCGAATTTATTGTAACACTCATAACTATCAACTTTACGAAGATCCCATTGTATTCCAGAAGCACGTAACATCGGCCCTGATAAACCCCAATTTATTGCTTCTTCTCCACCAATAATGCCCACTCCTTCAACTCGTTCCAAAAAAATGGGATTCCGTGTAATAAGTTTTTGATATTCAGCAATTCCTGTTAAAGAATAATCACAGAAATCCAAACATTTATCTATCCAGCCATAAGGCAGATCGGCAGCAACCCCCCCAATACGGAAATAATTATGCATCATTCGCATACCCGTAGCAGCTTCGAATAGATCATATAACAATTCCCTTTCTCTGAAAATATAGAAAAAGGGAGTCTGTGCGCCGATATCCGCCATAAAGGGCCCAAGCCATAATAAATGAGAAGCTATACGACTCAATTCCAGCATAATGACTCTAATGTAACTGGCTCTTTTAGGTACTTGAACACTTTCCAATCGTTCTGGTGCATTTACTGTTATTGCTTCTGTGAACATAGTGGCTAAATAATCCCACCGTGTTACATAAGGCAAATATTGTATAATTGTTCGATTTTCTGCTATTTTTTCCATCCCTCTGTGTAAATAACCCAATACGGGTTCACAGTCAATAACATCTTCACCATCAAGAGTAACGATCAGTCGAAGAACACCATGCATTGATGGATGATGAGGACCCATATTAACTATCATGAGATCTTTTCTTGTAGCCGGTACAGTCATATCTTTTCTTCCTTAATTCATTATTCCATGAATTTATCAAACGAAGTTCATCAAAATGAAAAATTGAATAACTACTAATAACTAAAGAAAAAAATGCAAACCAACCTTAAAATTAACGAGTTTTTGACTCCCGAATACCTAATTGACCAATTAATTTCTTATAACGTACTCTATTTTTCTTTGACAAATAATCCAGTAGCCGTTGACGTTTTCCCAGAATTTTCCGTAGGCCCCTTTGTGATAAAAAATCTCTTTTATGTAATTCCAAATGTGAAGTGAGTCTCCGTATCTTATCCGTAAAACTGAATACTTGAAATTCAACAGATCCGCAATTTTTTTCTTTTTCTTGTCGAATAGCTAAGATGAATGAATTTTTGACCATAAAAAACCAATTTTTCTATTTTTTTCTTTTCTGTGGATTTTACCGATCAGGAAAAATAATTATTATTATTATACCAGTTAGTTCCAGTTATTTGAATCTAGTACAAAAAAATTTTGATTTCTTCATATACACTACTTTAAATTTATATTAATTTTATCCAAATTTATCCAAATCAAATTTGTAATTTGATTTGGATAGAAAGGGATGATACATTTATCAGAATGTAACATGGTGTATGTGTATATCTTTCGGTTTTTATCCACCGAATATGGCATGCGATAGATATATAGGAAATATACTATTAACTAATTCTGAATCGTGGATACATATGTATTCTTGACATACTGAAATGACTACCGTTATTGGTATCAAACCAATAACGATTCATACAAGCTAAATCTTCTAATCGATAATTGGGCCAAAGAAACGATTTGAATTTAATGAATTTATTTGCATCTGTATTAAGATGCTTTTCCCCGTTTAAAAATTGTCCCCAGTTTTTTATGTTGTTTTGATTGCAAAATAGTGGATTTCGATTCACAACATTCCAATTCCGGGAATTGAAACAAATTAAAATTCGAAATTCTCTACGACGTCTGGGAGATAGAATATTTTCGGGAACAAGGAAATAAAAATGATTTCTGTTTCTATTCACAAGCATATTGATGTGTTGTGCAATGGATTCATCAAAATTCTTTTTTTCAACATATCCGCTTTTTATTATGCATTTTCCATTAGTTTGGCGCTTATTCTTATCAACCAATGAAATACCTATGGTTTGATATATAATAGATTTTCCATCCTTTTTCATAGATAAACGAATTGGTTCGATAATAAATATTCCTCTTTTTATCAATTCTGTAAGAGTTAGGTCTTTCTGAATCCACATTACATCCAGATGCATCTCTCCTCTTTGAATTGAGGATATAGCAATTTCTCTTGGATCTATCAGTCTAAGTAGGAGACAATATACCTTGATATTATTGATCATTCTTTGATTCAAGGAATCATCCCACCTTAATTGAAAAATTAAATATTTTTTCAGGAAGAAATCCAGTTCTTCTTCTTTCTTGCTCTTGAATTGTTTTTTCTTTCTACCTTTTTTAATGTCTGCTCCCGTGTAATCTTCTTCAAGATTTTTCTTTTTGTTTTGTTTTCGTAGATCTGATACAAAATCTCCTTGACCTTGTTGTTTGTTTTTTTTTTGGTTGGAATTTTCTAATTCAAGATATTCTTTTTGATTAGCTAATATAGAAATATTTTTTTCATATAAATGAAAAATAAGTAATTTTATTGGTATGATCCACGGGTTAATCTTATACACATCAAAAAGTAGTACAAATTCTGGGAAAAACCAAGGTTCTAAATTTGATATGGTATGATATAACCTTTCTTGATTCATTCCTATCCAATCAAAAAAAAGATTTTTTTGATTGGATGGGTTGATTTTATGATGAATCGTAAAAGAAAAAGGATCCTTTTTTTCCAATTTTTGATAATTTTTAGTTTCCGTTTTAGCATTTTTATGAATCTTGGTGCCGGTATGCGTATTGGCCCAGGTCTCAATATCGATATTATTTCTAAGACAAAAATGGAGAATTCTACAATCAAAAAATTTTCTATCCATATTTTTGTCCATATCAATAATAGATCTTTTTTCTAGATAATCACTAATAGATATACTTATCAATCTATAAAATGATTCGGATTTCAGTGTATTTGTATTGAAATTATATGGAATTTTTTTGTCCTCTACTTGTAATGTTGATCCAGAAATATACGAGTCCTTACTATTCCCATAATTTATATATTTATATGACAAAAGATCATATCCGTAATGTTTTTTCCATTTTTCTTTTTGACTTATCGATGAGTCCACTGCATAGTAATTTTGTTTCGTGTAATGAATTAATTGGTCTTTTTCTTTTTTATATAAATCTAATTTCATTGAGTCTTTCTTTTGAATCGTACGACATTGATTGACTCTATTTCGCCATTTTTTCGGTACTAAGTGATCCCACTTGGTATGAGATAAATTGTATTGATAATGACCCCTTAACCAATTTTTCCATTTATTCATTCCAGACTTATGGATTTTTTTTTGCCTTGATTTGGAATCAAATATTCCTCGTGTCGTACAATAATTCTTGATTATATCCCTAAGAAAAGGATAGGTGTGGTGATATTGAAGTACAGATTTCAAATGATACTTGTTAAGTAATTTATTTTGTGATAATTTGTAAAATACATAGGCTTGAGACAAAGAAGATAAGTCACAATTATTATTCCTAATATTTTGATTACTAATATTAGTATTAGAAAAATTAGAAAACGGATTTTTTATAGTCGAAATAAAGTTCATTGTATTTTGATTTGTTTTCTCAATTCCTTCTTGATTTGTTTCCGCGTTGGAAATGGATTTGTTGATAGTTTTTTTTGTTGATTCAAAGAAAAGTTGTGCATTGATCCTTGGAATCTTAATGATACATAGTAATATATCCATGTATATTTTTTCAACGAAGGATTTCATAAAATAATGTGATTTACGTATTACTCGGATATTCTTTCTTTTGAATATTTGCCAAATATCCTTCTTTGATTCCGATCTTTTATCATCACAAGCTCGAACTATTTTTTTATTGCCTTTTGTGATTCCTTCTATTTGAGTCCTAATTGTGATTGTCTTATTAGCAAGATCTTTCATTTTTGTTTCTATGAGTGAATAATTTTCATTTACACAATTCGCGGATCGAATTCGAATGGTCGATTCTCGGATAATCTTATTATTTATATTGGAATCTTTTTCGTTTTCATTCGATTCATATACTTTTACCTTTCTCAATTTCAATAAGAAAATGGGTTTTACTTTTTCAAGTTCTTTCATTATTAGATTTATAACTAGAACTATTCTTGTTTTTTCTTTTGAAACTTTTATAAAACCTTTTCCTCTTTCTTTGAAAACCCTTATAACTTGAAAAAATTGCCTTTTCGCTTTTCTCGTTTTTTTTTCGAGTTCGTTAAAAACGGGTTCAAAAAAAGAAGGTCGTTTTCGGGGAGACCCAAAAGGTAGTTCCGCTTCCCTTCCCCAGACTGTTAAAAAACAAAAATTGTCTTTTTTCTCCTTTTTCCTTATTTTCTGATCTCTATTTCTATGATGAGATCGTACTTTAGATCTTCGCCAAGGTTTCAGACAGAAAGGAAATAGAATCTTTATCTGAATGCCGTCTGTTAACCAATTTTGGGGAAATTCTGTTTCTGATAATTGAACGCCATTATAGGTACATTTAACATGCATTTCTTTATTCCATTCCTTCAAATCCTCGTACCATTCGGGGAATTGCAATAATAACATACGACCAATATTTTTAGCTATTATCAATAAGGGTAATATAACGTATTTTCTAAGAAAAGATTGGGTTACTAACATGAAACCTCTTATTGCTTGAGTAAATATAAAGGTATCCCAAGCTTCTGATATTGCTATTCGTTCATTTTCTTCTTCTTTCTCCTCGTTTGTTTTCTCCTTTTCTTTTGTCTCTTCCTCCTCAAAATAAGAAATTTGCAATTTTGGGTTTTCTCCTACCCAATTCCTAAAAATGTGATTAATCATTTTAGAGATATCAAAAAACGAAAAAAAAAATATTTTGTCTATGCGATCAAAAAAAAGTGGAGAATGCACATTTGCTTGAAACATTTCCCAAATAACTGTTTTACGTCTTTGAGCACGCATGGATCCTTTAATTATACCCCGGCGAAAATCCGATTGTTGTGAGTAACGTATCAAAGCCACTTCCTCTTCTTCATCATTAGTGCTATTATTACTAGTATTATTATTACTAGTACTGGAATTAGTACTCTGACCGTTATCAGTAAAAATAACCACGCGTTTGCCTTTTCTTGAACGAATTTCGGGATCTTCCGTCGATTCTTCTTCATTTTCTTCTTCCTCTTCTTCTAAATCGTTTGTCAATTTGTATGACCAACGAGAAACCCTTTTACTGATTTCTTCCATTCCAATAGATTTCCTTCTAATTGTTGTTAGATCGTTTGGATCAGTTGAAATTACATCGAATATAAATTTCAAAGATTTTGCTTGACTTTCTGAATCAATTCGTCGTGCGTGTTCAAAAGATAATTCATCGATTGAGGTTAAGGAATTCCCAATCGAATTCAATAAAAATTTCCCGCTAAAGCCAAACGTATTCTTTTGATGTTCTAATTCTCGAGAATCATTATGAAAGAGACCATGAATCTTATTTATCCAAAACATTTCTACGGAATTCGCTGTGGAAGTTATTAAATCGTTCATGATTGCACGTGAATCCCATTTTTTTATTGTTCCTCGATAAGGTCCATTCAAAAAAGGATCATACCTTTTTGGCAAGTATTCTTGTTCATTCTCATCATCGCATAATCTGGTCCTTTTTTCTAGCATATCTAAAGCAAGAGATCCCTTCTCTTTTTCTAGAATTTTTATTCGACTTATCAATTCATTGTTCAAGTTGTATTTTTTTTGTTCATTGGTATGAACCCAATAATTATACAAGTCTTCGTGGGATAGTTTTTCTGTCGTGTACAAAGAAATTTTGCGTTCTATCATTTCTGAAAAAGTCGATAAACTTGGTGGATATGTAAAAGATATTATTTGTTTTCCATCACTTGGGCATATATAAAAAAAATATTGTGACATTTCATTCCGTATAGCATTTTCAAATCGATCATTTTTTATATATCTATACGGTCGATTCCATCGTTTATAATCGAAAAGAAAAGTTACAATAGGTTTTTCAAACCAAAAAGAATTTTTTTCATTTTTCTCTTCTTTTTTTAAGTTAAGTTTTACCAATTCCCAATTATCTTGATGAGTATAAAGAGAAAAATCCTCGTAGTCTGGGCTATCTTTGTCTTCTTCGTAAGTTGTTTCTACATCGTTTTCTTCTTTTCTTTCTCCCCTTT